AGTATTATAGAATATTTCTGTTATGTCCCAGGACAAAAAATTTGTGAATAATGAGACATGAGGAGGACTACTATGTCACTACAGGTGGACTACTCCTAATACGTGCAATTAGTCATTTTGCTAATCAATAAATGTTCAACTTCCTAACTTAAAGTCAGAATAATAAGAATTCGTTATAATGGTGGTTATCCTTTTCTTTTTAGAAAAAATAATAGAGATATTTTCCGCTGAAAAACGAAGGCTAAAACTTGAGTTTAGTGGAAAAAAAGCCCTTTATCAGATTTGAACCGATGACTTACGCCTTACCATGGCGTTACTCTACCACTGAGTTAAAAGGGCCGTTTTATTCAATTCATGAATTAGCCATTTTTTTTTCATTATGAGTCTACTGCATATATGTATATATGTACTATATGTACATAATATATACGTATATGCATAGGAGTTCATTCAGGAACAATAAATTGGATTTACTCCAAAATAAGATTATTATTTTGAATTTTTGAAAAAAAAATTCTAAAAAATCATAACATAAAAACATAAAAGAAAGTAGGAAAGATTTTTTGGATCTAGTCATACCATTAGACTATATTGACAATTCCAAAAAACTGCTCATACTATCATCATAGTATGATGATGGTCGGGCGTATATGCCCCTATCGTCTAGTGGTTCAGGACATCTCTCTTTCAAGGAGGCAGCGGGGATTCGACTTCCCCTGGGGGTAGGGTACTATGAAAGGAAGTTGATCATAGATTATCGATAAGCCTAGAATGAATTCTTCCTGGGTCGATGCCCGAGTGGTTAATGGGGACGGACTGTAAATTCGTTGGCAATATGTCTACGCTGGTTCAAATCCAGCTCGGCCCAATAATTCGCCGCTCCATGAATATGATATAACCAATTTGTCTTCCATAAATGGAAATGCCTAATCCGTAGAAATAAAGAGAAAGGATCAATTTTTTTTCTCTATCCCTATTTTTCTCTTTCTGATCTTTCTAAGGATCTAATTCATGATACTTTACTTAATTAAGTAAAGTATCATGAAAAGCAAACAAAAAAGTTTAGTTCTTTTTTCTGATTGATTATCCACTTTTGGCCGTAAAATAATTATTGGTTACTAGTAATCCGTGTCACTCTCACTATAGCCCATATTATATGTGGATATGATATCAGTATATCATTCCTGTCTTTCTTACAATACGACGACTAGGACTAGAATGTTCTTATGATTACATTAAGAATATGTAATATTAAGAATATGTATGCCATACACCTCGCTGGGATTGTAGTTCAATTGGTCAGAGCACCGCCCTGTCAAGGCGGAAGCTGCGGGTTCGAGCCCCGTCAGTCCCGAACTAGGATCCGGTGAATTTATCAATTTATCTCTCTCTTTTCACGGAAAAGGGGGACAGGAAGCAAGATCTAATCCCCAGTGGGGATCCTTATTTCTTTTGTTTTTTATTTCGCATTTATCATCACACAAATATGGATACGGGAATTTAAAATCTTTCCACTACTCCCGATTGATAAAGGAGAGACATATCATATGTACATTAGTACAATTGGTGGTATTACTATATTCAGTATTTTTAGAGATATCATCCTCGTCTTACTTTCTTTTTCGATTGTTCTTGATCAATGAAATGGAGTAGAGTGATCCTATTTTACCGGGAGTACATACAAAAATGGTATTCGTTTATTGTACGATGGACAATGAACTTAACATAATTACCCCGACAGAGTACTTTTCAGGTTAAACCACACCTTTTCTAGTTCTGACTTTGTTTGTGTATCCTCAATGACTAATTGTAAACAATCTATCTCATTCTCATTCAAATTGTAGACATCATTTTTGATGTATGCATTCCAGTACAAATAAATACAAGAAAGAGGATACTAATAAAATAAAAGAAAAGACCGAGCAAGGACCCTTTTCAGTAAATTTGTTGGAATATTTGATCTTTTTTATTTAATCCCTTTTTTTCCATCTCACCTCGTTTGGGTCTGTGTGTGACCCATAGAATACCGGTCATATAATACCTCATAATTGTAAGTATAATACACAGGAAGGAGAGTTGTATAAGATAAGGAAGACAGTAGGTTATAGAAAAGAAAAAGTGGAAGAGGATGAAAAATCCAATGGGATTCCTGATCCAATAAAAAATCCCATTTCGTATCGTAATTAGTATGGATAAAGGATCTTCCCATGTTATACTATTCAATTCTCGACGATGAATCGATTTGATAGATCAGATATTGTTATTCATAATATTGATCCTATTCAGTATCATCAGGATCAATTCATCCCAATGAATTTACAGGAGTTAAATTTCTCATCTCTATGGGATTACATCCCGAGTTATTGCGAAGAAAAAAATAAATAAATAATGAAATTATGGAAGTCAATATTCTCGCATTTATTGCTACTGCACTGTTCATTCTAGTTCCTACTGCTTTTTTACTTATTATCTACGTAAAAACAGTCAGTCAAAATGATTAATTTGAATCTGAATTATTAGTTCTTATCAATCCTTTTTTCAATGATTGAAGAAATGAAAGAAAGGGATTAAAAGAAAATTCCAAGTCTTAAATGAAATGATCTGGTTGGAATCATAAAGTGTGGTAGAAAGGACTATATATAGTCCTTTCTACCACACTTTAGAGTATTTTATATTATCTAATATTGTATACAATGATATTATCATATAAAGTTGTATTGTATACAGATATAGACTTTATCTAAATGGAGGGTTTATATAGATCAATTTACAATATGTATGTATATGATGTATTAGATGTACATCTAATCTAAATAGTAGACTAGTACATCGAAATAGCAGTCTAATTCTATTTCTTTTTTTCGCTACATCCACTCGATTTCGATCAACCCAAAATAATCGAAGGCCAATTCTTCTAATTCCTAGGTTTCTTATAATTTTATATATAGGTTCCGGGATCCATCAAAAGAATCAATAGAGGAAGAATAGTATAGGAATATACTATAGCAAAAGAAAACAAAACCAAGGAATTTTTTTGATTTCCCATCCCAAGAAGTCATTGATTGAGCCATTAACAGATCATTTACGAAGTTCTATGGTAACTTCTTCAGATTTTGAAAGGAAGTAAGTAAAGGGGACTCGGACCATTTTTCATGCTTAAACATGACATGAGATGAGTCAAAAAAGCATAAAAAAATCTCTAGGAGTCTAAAATGTTAAATGTATGATATGTGGTGGATCACTCAGCGGAAGAAAGATCTAATTTTATTATGTGTAGAACCTCTTTGGACAACCACTAGTCACTTCCAGTAGAAAGTAAGTATCGTCATAATCTAATAGCAGAACGATTTGTTCTTAGAACAGTGAAAGTAAAGAAAGAGAGAAACAAATAAAGAAAAAACTAGGGATTGGTTTTTTCTCGTTGTAATATCCATAATTCTGGTAAGAACAGGTTTATCCAAACAGAATATTTAGGAGGAATTCGGTTGGAAAAAATTTCCTATCATGCGTAGATTTGAGTTTTGAAATACAACTAAACTATAGTAATCATTCGTTGTTTGATCGAATGGTTATTATTCATTATTGTCTTTCCAGTATAATTTTGAAAGAGAGACAAGCTTTTTAAAAATAAAGCTTCGAAAAACGATCAATGCAAAACGATCAATTAAACAATTGATACAATTCGATTACTCAATCGATTACTCAATCGATTACTCAATCGATTACTCAATCAATTATTAATATACCTAGAGTCCACTCCTTCCCCATACTACGAGTGAAAGGGAAAATGTAAAGACTACCATTAAAGCAGCCCAAGCGAGACTTACTATATCCATGTGAATTATATCTCCTATTTCTATGAAGGAATTATTCCATTATTGATCAATAATCATAGTAGAATCAATGGCGCAGAGTAAAAATAGGATTCTGACTTAAGGCTATTGATGAACCAATTCAATGAATCCACTCGTAACAGATTCTTTATAGGATTTCTGGTAGAATTGGGAAGTATTAAGTAAAAATATGATACACACACCTTTTCCTTGCAAATTGCAAAGGAATGCTCCTAATGGAACATGTGGGAATAGTAAGACCTATTGTTTGTTTTGTTACCTTTCTTTCATAAGCAAAAATAAAAAAAAATATACCATCAAGATAGATAACTATCTATTGGATACCTACATTTCCTATTTGATCTAAGCCTTACTGTCTTTCTTTCTGTGAAAGAATGGGGAGACATCACTACCATTATTACATACATTTTTTTTGTAATCTCCTTACACGACCAAAGAAATCTTTTTTTTTTATTTTTTTACTTTGACTCTGTTATTCTATAAGATAAGAGCCGACCAACCATCCTGATTGAATGTTTGAGTACTCGGAGTCTCTCGTAAGTATGGATACAAAGTATCTTCAGTCCTTTCCACAACTCCTAAATTGATTTCCCATCAGTCTATCCAATCTAATTCCAGACAGAGTCAGTAGACCCTACGTTAGTGTAGGTAGTGTAAGATAATTAGGAAGTCTTGATAGTCTTTCATATAATCTTTTCTTCAATCCTAGGAGCAAAAATGGAATGTCCTTTAGGAACCTTTGGATACCAAGATTTCTGACCTCTTACTTTCGTAGTTCTGGAATTAATAAGTAAGCCTTACCTCATCCCTATTGGGATATCTGTTTGGGCCGCTACCCAGAACCCAAACAGAACCAGATTTTGAGAAAACAACTTACAGTCTTTTATAGAACTATGTATTCTATAAATCAAGTATCGACAAGCTCCGTCCTTTGCCTTTGCTTATGCAGGGCAAGAATTTGTCGAGTTCTATTCTATCAGTAGAATAAGAAATTCTAAGTATTTTGTTGATCAGGCGACACCCAGATTTGAACTGGGGATAAAGGATTTGCAGTCCCCTGCCTTACCGCTTGGCCATGCCGCCAAATCCGATCCAAAATCGATGAAAATATTATTTATCCACACCCTTTTTTTCTTTTTTATTTGT